CAAGGTCACTATATGCTGTGTATTATCAACAATTTCCACAGAAGGTGGTAAGATGATGTCTTGAGCAGTTACAGATCCAGGACCCCGGACACAAATAGACGCGTTGCGAATTCCATATAGATTACTTCTCAATACAACTTCTTTCAAATTCATTAAAATTTCATGTACTGCTTCTTGAATCCCTATTAGGGTAGAGTATTCGTGTGGTATTTTCTCAGATTTTGCACGTGTGATACATGTTCCTTCTATTTCGCCAAGCAAAGCTCTTCGCATTGCAATACCTATTGTATCGGCTTGGCCCTTACTAAGCGGAGACAGAATAAAACGTCCATAATAAAGACGCTTACTATCTGCTCTTGATTCAACACACTTCCATTGTAGTGTCCGAGTAGATACTGTGACTTTCTCTCGAACCATAGTAATATTATTTGATCAGATCATTGAATCATTTATTTCTCTTGAAATATCTTCCGTGTTTAGTTCTACACACGCCTTTTTTTCGGAGGTCTACAGCCATTATGTGGCATCGGGGTTACATCTCGTACGAAACTTAATAGTATACCGCTTCTACGAATAGCTCGTAATGCTGCATCTCTTCCAAGACCGGGACCTTTTATCATAACTTCTGCTCGTTGCATACCTTGATCCACTGCTGTACGCATAGCATTTCCTGCTGCGGTTTGAGCAGCAAACGGTGTTCCTCTTCTTGTACCCCTGAATCCACAAGTACCGGCCGAGGACCAAGAAACTACCCGACCCCTTACATCTGTAACAGTCACAATGGTATTGTTGAAACTTGCTTGAACATGAATAACTCCTTTTGGAATTCTGCGTCCACTTTTACGTGAGCTAAGACGCCCGGTTTTGCGTGAACCAATTTTTGGTATAGGTTTTGCCATATTTTATCATCTCATAAATATGAGTCCGAGGTATATGGATATATCCATTTCATGTCAAAACGAATCCTTTATTTTTATTTGTCCTTAGGGTTCTTTAGAGAGTTCTTTTCCAAAGATTAGCCTTGTCTTTGCTTATGTCTCGGGTTGGAACAAATTACTATAATTCGGCCGCGTCTGCGGATCAGTCGACAGTTTTCACAAATTTTACGAACAGAGGCTCTTATTTTCATATTTTTCATTCCTTACCTTAATTATGAATTGATTCTTGGAAGAAACTAAGTTTCCTGAAATGTGGAATCTGGAATTGTATCCTCCTGAAAATAATGTTGAAGGGTAAAATAAAAAACCATCTAATCGATCGAATCCTTCGAATCCTTATTGCGAATTCTATAAATTATGCGTCCTCTAGTTGAATCATAACGACTTACTTCAATTTTGACTCTATCTCCTGGTAGGATCCGTATAAAACTACGCCGGATTCTTCCTGAAACATAACCTAGAATTAGGTCGTCATTATCTAAACGGACCCGGAACATACCATTGGGAAGTGATTCAGTAATTAAACCTTCATGAACCCACTTTTGTTCTTTCATTTGAGGTAAAACCTCCTTGGTGTATCAACTAATGGAGGAAGAGTGATATTAGACAACCCGTCCTTTCGCTTTTTTTTTTCCAAAATAAGAAGTTTCGAATCTAATTCGGATATTAGAAGGATTACCATATATAACACAAAATTTCTCCGCCGATTCTTTCTAATCGAGCCTCTCGGTCTGTCATTATACCTTGAGAAGTAGAAAGGATTACAATTCCCATCCCACCTAAAATTTTAGGAATGCGTTGGTAGTTAGAATATATTCGTAGACCGGGTCGACTTATCCTTTTTAAATTTAAAACAGTTCCATATGGTCCTTTACTATTTCTTCTATGTTGCAGGGTTAAAACCAAAAAGTATTGTTGGTTTTCCCGATGTTTTCTCACATTTTGGATAAAACCTTCTCGTAAAAGTATTTTAACAATGTTTTCCGTGATGTTAGTCGATGCTATTCGAACTGTTCCTTTTCTATTCATGTCAGCATTTCGTATAGAAGTTATTATCTCAGCAATAGTGTCTCTACCCATGATGAACTAAAATTGGTGGTTTCTCAAAATTTGGATATAATAAACATGCTCTTTTTAAATTATTAAAGGTATATACGTGAGACATAATCTACTAATAATTAATCGATTTCATTCAAGTAAATTTGACTCTAACTATAATCGCAATTTCGTTTTATAATACCTCGGGGGCTAATGAAACTATTTTAGTAAAATTTAACTGTCTCAATTCTCGTGCAATCGCACCAAAAATTCTCGTTCCTTTAGGATTTCCTTCTTGATCAATGACAACTGCAGCATTGTCATCATATCGTATTATCATACCGTTATCGCGTTTCAGTTCTTTACAAGTACGTACAATTACAGCTCTGATCACTTCGGATCTTTCTAAAGGCATATTTGGTACTGCTTCTTTGATCACAGCAACAATAATGTCACCAATATGAGCATATCGGCGATTACTAGCTCCTATGATTCGAATACACATCAATTTTCGCGCCCCGCTGTTGTCCGCTACATTCAAAAGGGTCTGGGGTTGGATCATATCATTTTTTAATCTATTTTTAAAATGCAAAAGGGGCGCAGAAAAAAAAAAGAAATATTCTTTGTCCAAAAAAGAAACCTGCAATTGTTTTTTGTTAGTCCAAAGGAAAGACTTCTTGCCTTTCATTTTACATTTCTATTCTGAAAGAATAAATTGAGTTTGTATAGGCATTTTGGATGCTGCTATTTGAATAGCTTTTCTGGCTACATTTTCTGCTACTCCCCCTATTTCATAAAGTATCCTACCCGGTTTAACGACAGCTACCCAATATTCGGGGGATCCTTTACCTGACCCCATACGTGTTTCTGCGGGTCTTACTGTAACTGGTTTATCTGGAAATATACGGACCCATATTTTTCCACCACGACGTACATTTCGGGTCATTGCTCGTCTCCCCGCTTCTATTTGTCTAGATGTGATCCAAGTAGGTTCAAGTGCCTGAAGAGCGTATCTACCGAAACAAACACTATTACCTCTATAAGATATTCCCTTCAGTCTTCCTCGATGTTGTTTACGAAATCTGGTTCTTTTGGGGTTATAGTTGATGGTTGTTTCGCAATTCCATCTCTACTCCAGAACTGGACATGAGAGTTTCATCTCATCCAGCTCCTCGCGAATCAAAAGAAAAGAGTGATAAATCGTTAATTAATATATCCATATATGTAAGTAATGAATAATACATTGAATCCCTGGATTCTTTCAAATTTTATCTAGTTTATTTCAAATTCTTCTAGACTTTTTTTGATATATAACTAAATAAACTAAATATATATATTTATATTTCTAGTTATAGATACTTCGTATTTTTATGGATCAGCTTTTTTTTAACGAATTTTGACTTTCCGTTTTTTTTTTTAATCATATCGGATCGCGTAAAATTGAACAATCCAATAAAATCAAATTTTCGCGGGCGAATATTTACTCTTTCAATATCTAGTTCAGTTGTTGGGTTAGCCTATGACTTTTTAGAATCAATGAAAAGGTTCCTGGTTCGTTCCGCCATCCCACCCAATGAATCATTAGGATTCATGTTCAAGAGAATCTTCTGCATTCATGGGTTCCATCGTTCCCATCGCTTCTCTATTAATGGTTAGGTCTGAATTTGACAATGGAGCTTTTCGTGGATTTTGTTCTTGAGTCAATCCTCTTAATCTTTCTTGGCTCGAAGCTCTTTTTGTTGTTCTATCAACAAATTAGGGATGAATCTCAATATTGATGCTTTATTAGATACATTGTTTTTTCTGCGATTATTTAGAGACCTTACATATTAGATTGGAATCATATATCATTGCTATTTTCTCTCTCTTTCTCTCACCATTCCACTTATCCATATCCTTAGTAAATTGCGCTTTACAATTCAAACTCATAATCCAATTTGGTTTTCTGTATTATGCAAAAAAGAGTTCAGTTGCTACAATGATATGACCAATAGATCCTATCGTAATTGTTTCTTTTGATCCAGATAATGCGAAGCGATGGGTTGGTTATTAGTTCGATAGTTCTTAGTTGATACTATGAATCAGTCTTTTTTTTTTATAACCTTCAAAAAATTAACGAGTCACACACTAAGCATAGCAATTATATCAAATTATTAATCTACTTTTTATTCAACCCTATAGAATTGTCGAAGTTTTATTTTTTGTTTGACTTGATTAGATAAAGAATGAAATAGTTTTTTCTTCAATCATTAGATAGAACAGAAACGAAAATGAAGGTTTATTGTGCTTTGTCTACAAATATCCAAATTTTGATCCCTAATACCCCATAGATAGTTCGAACTGGATAGGAACAATAATCAATTTTTGCTCGAATTGTTTGTAGGGGAACCCTACCTTCTCGAATCCATTCAACACGTGCAATTTCTTTTCCGTCAATACGACCTGCAATTTGTATTTGAATTCCTTTTGTATCTGCCTGTTCAGTCAATTCAATAGCTTTTTTCATCGCCTTACGAAATGAAACTCTATTTTTTAATTGTCCAGCTATAAATTCTGCAAGAATGGTAGGGTTTCCATAAGGTTTTGCAATTCTTGTAATAGAAATGTTAAGTTTACGGTTTACACAATTTAATTCTTTTTGTACATTCATCTGTAATTCTTCGAGTCTGCGTGATTTACCTTCTATTAATAACTTCGGGAATCCCATATAGATTATGATTTGAATCAGATCGATTCTTTTTTGAATCTCTATATGTGCAATTCCCTCGACACCAGAAGCTAGTCTCAGATTTTTTTGTACATAATTTTTGATAAAATCTCGTATTTTTTTATCTTCCTGTAAACCCTCAGAATAGTTTTTTGCTTGTGTAAACCAAACGGAATGATGACTTTGGGTTGTACCAAGTCTGAAACCAAGTGGATTTATTTTTTGTCCCATGCTCCCTCACTACTATACATATCTGGATACGACATATTCGTGTATTTATTTATATACATTCTTTATTTTTTTACCATTAAGATATA